TTATCTTTGTTATCAAATCTGTATTGATAGCTCCATTTTAACTAGTAGTGAAAATTACAATGACAGTTCCATTTATAGTTATATTTGTGGCGAAAATAGTAATGAAAGCGAGAGTTCCAGTACAATAACTAGTACGGATGATAGTGATTTAACTATAAGAGAAAGTTCTAATGATTTAGATGTAACTCAAAAATACAGGCATTTGTGGGTTCAATGCGAAAATTGTTATGGATTAAATTATAAGAAATTTTTTAAATCAAAAATGAATATTTGTGAACATTGTGGATGTCATTTGAAAATGAGTAGTTCGGATAGAATCGAACTTTTGCTTGATCCGGATACTTGGGACCCTATGGATGAAGACATGGCCTCTCTGGATCCTATTGAATTTAATTCGGAGGAAGAACCTTATAAAGATCGTATTGATTCTTATCAAAGAAAGACAGGATTAACTGAGGCTGTTCAAACAGGTACAGGTAAACTAAATGGTATTCCCGTAGCAATTGGGGTTATGGATTTTCAGTTTATGGGGGGTAGTATGGGATCTGTAGTGGGTGAGAAAATAACACGGTTGATCGAGTATGCTACCAATCAATTTTTACCTCTTATTCTAGTGTGTGCTTCCGGGGGCGCACGCATGCAAGAAGGAAGTTTGAGCTTGATGCAAATGGCTAAAATATCTTCTGCTTTATATGATTATCAATCAAATAAAAAGTTATTCTATATAGCAATCCTTACATCTCCTACTACGGGTGGGGTCACGGCTAGTTTTGGTATGTTGGGTGATATCATTATTGCCGAACCCGATGCCTACATTGCATTTGCTGGTAAAAGAGTAATTGAACAAACATTGAATAAAACAGTACCTGAGGGTTCACAAGTAGCTGAATATTTATTCGATAAGGGCTTATTTGATCCAATCGTACCACGTAATCCTTTAAAAGCAGTTCTGAGTGAATTATTTCAGTTCCATGCTTTCCTTCCTTTGAAAGAAAATGCAATTCAAGTAGAAACGTATAAACCTTAATTTAATATTTAAAAATAAATTAAATGATTCCATTAATTCTACATTTTCTTATTTGTTTGGAGGCGACCAAGCAGTTATTTAATTTCTAGGAATGAAAGGAAAAGTCTGAAGAATGCTTTTTTATTTAGTAACATAAGATTTAATTGTAGAAAAGAATTATCGGATTTTTTTTTATCGTTATTAAATTAAAATGAAAACATTCCAATATACTAGAAAAAATTTAGAATAAATGGATATAGAAAAATAATAAAAATAAATAAAATAATAAAGAAGTTGATTATCATACATCTATTTCATATAGAAAGATGAATAAGCCCATTTATTTACACTTTTGATTTCCATTTATTATATACTTACTATAAACTATAATAGATTATATATTAGTATTTTGACTCCCTATTAGATTTATTCCTTATTATATACATAATATACTCTTATATTGTATATCTCCTTGTATATATTCAATACTGACTTAAGTATAATTATATAGGACGTATAAGATATCTGTTATAACAATAACAGATTAAAATGGTAATATAACAATAATAAAAAAGAGGTATAAATATTAAATTGAGGTAACCATTCTATGACAACAATCAGCAATTTACCCGCTATTTTTGTGCCTTTAGTGGGCTTAGTATTTCCGGCAATTGGTATGGTTTCTTTATTTCTTTATGTTCAAAAAAACAAAATTTTTTAGATATTATGGGGTTAAATCTTTTTTTTTATATTTTTTTTAAAGACTTAGGCTTACTTGGAGCATAACACAAATATCTATTTAGTAGAATGGCAATTTCCCCCGAGCAAAAGTTCGTATGCATAAACATCATATATGAGTAAATGGTTTATAGCTTTTTGAAAAAAAATTGGTATCGGTAAGATTTCTGAAGCGTAAAGTAACTATATCTACATGTCTGGGGATATCTATAAAAAATAATATATATATAATAGAAAAGGGATGTTATTTTTTAGTTTAACTCTAAGCAATTGATGAATTACTCCTAAAGCTTCACATCATAATAGTGCTAGTTGATGAGGGTTACTTGGGAAACAAAAAAATTAAAGTCAATTTTATTGGGGTTCTTCCCAATTACAATACAATGCAACTAGATGTAGTATAGTATGAGTTGGCGATCAGACCGGATATGGATAGAATTTATAACGGGGTCTCGAAAACCGAGTAATTTCTGCTGGGCCTTTATCCTTTTTTTAGGTTCATTAGGGTTTTTATTGGTTGGAACTTATAGTTATCTTGGTAGGTATTTTCTACCGTTATTTCCCTCGCAGCAAATCATTTTTTTTCCACAAGGAATCGTGATGTCTTTCTATGGAATTGCGGGTCTTTTTATTAGTTCCTATTTGTGGTGCACAATTGCGTGGAATGTGGGTAGCGGTTATGATCGATTCGATATAAAAGAAGGAATAGTGTGTATTTTTCGTTGGGGATTTCCTGGAAAAAATCGTCGGATCCTTCTGCGATTCCTTATGAAAGACATTCAATCCATCAGAATGGAAGTTAAAGAGGGTATGTTTTCTCGTCCTATACTTTATATCGAAATCCGAGGCCAGGGGTCCATTCCCTTGACTCGTATCGATGAGAATTTGACTCTACGAGAAATTGAACAGAAAGCCGCTGAATTGGCCTATTTTTTGCGTGTACCAATTGAAGTTTTTTGAAAAAAAAAAGTAAAAGCTTTCTTATTCTTAACAAAAGGTAAAGAAAAAAGATAACTCAAGAATTCTCTTTCTCTTTTTTATATAGCATAACTAAACTGAAGTTTCTGCCTAACTCTGATTAGAACAAAAAAAGTAACCGTACATGAAACAACCATAAAACGAAATAGTTTTTGTCCATAAATTATTTTTTTTTTTTATGCATAGTTAAATCGACTGAAATCAATTCATTAACGAAAGAAGTAAGAAATTGAAATAATAGATTCATATATATCAAAACATTTCGGAATAAAGAATTACTATTAATTATTCCTGTACTGCGGGTGACCCGCAAGTTTTGTTTATAAATTTTTTGATATCTTGATAACCGGGAAGTTCTTGCGTCTCGAAATGCAAATAATATTGATTAATTTGAATAAAAAATGGCTCTTTCGTGCAGTCCTCCAAAGGAGACAATTGCTTCGAATTTGAGCAATTGATATATATTGAAAGAATAATATATATATAATTAGGATAATTAGAGTTTATTTAGTCATTGATGGACTCTTTATTATTCTATTTCTGTATTTTTATATTATAAATAGTTTTCCTCTATTCTTTCGAAATTCAAGGACCAAACAATGTACTGAATCACAAATACAAAATCGGGATATAGACTCGAGACTTGGAATGTAATAGAACTGATACTTGATCGAAATATTAGTATCGTATAGAGTCGACGAATGAGCCGAGTTAATTTCAAAATTCACAGACGGGCAAATGGCAAAAAATAAAGCATTTATTTCCCTTCTATATCTTGCATCTATAGTATTTTTACCTTGGTGGATCGCTCTCTCATTTACATTTAACAAAAGTCTGGAATCTTGGATTAATAATTGGTGGAATTGGAATACTAGGACCTCCGAAATTTTTTTGAATGATATTGAAGAAAAAGGTATTCTAAAAAAATTCATAGAATTAGAGGAACTATCCCTCTTCGACGAAATGATAAAGGAATACCCGGAAGGGCCTTTACATTTACAAAAACTCCATGCTGGAGTCTACAAAGAAACGATCCAATTGATCAAGATGCACAATGAGAGTCGTATACATACGATTTTACATTTCTCAACAAATATAATTTCTTTCCTTATTCTAAGTGTTTATTCTATTCTAGGTAATCAAGACCTTATTTTTATTAACTCTTGTCTTCAAGAATTTATATATAATTTAAGCGACACAATAAAAGCTTTTTCTATTCTTTTATTAACTGATTTATGCATAGGATTCCATTCGCCCCATGGTTGGGACCTAATGATTGGCTCTATCTACAAAGATTTTGGATTTGATCATAATGATCACATTATATCCGGTCTTGTTTCCACTTTTCCAGTCATTTTAGATACAATTTTTAAATATTTTATTTTTCGTTATTTAAATCGCGTATCTCCGTCACTTGTAGTGATTTATCATTCAATGAATGATTGAAAAATGATCGAACGGTCCAATTATAATGTTTGTTACTTTGTACATAAGTAAAAGAGCCAAAAATATACTTATTCTTTCTAGCCAACCCGGGGGAGTCCTTCAATATTCCACCCAAATTATTTCAGTATCTAGCAGAATCGTCGATAAGGAACTATACTAGTGACTTAGCAAATTTTATTGTAGAAATTTTTGGGATCAATGATTGGACCATGCAAACTAGAAATACTTTTTCTTGGATAAAGGAAGAGATTATTCGATTCATTTCCGTATCGCTCATCATATATATAATAACTCGGGCACCCATTTCAAAAGCGTATCCCATTTTTGCACAGCAGAGTTATGAAAATCCACGAGAAGCGACTGGCCGTATTGTATGTGCCAATTGCCATTTGGCGAACAAACCCGTGGATATCAAGGTTCCACAAGCGGTACTGCCTGATACTGTATTTGAAGCAGTTGTTCGAATTCCTTATGATCTGCAACTGAAACAAGTTCTTGCTAATGGTAAAAAAGGGGCTTTGAATGTAGGGGCAGTTCTTATTTTACCTGAGGGTTTTGAATTAGCCCCCCCCGATCGTATTTCGCCCGAGATTAAAGAAAAGATGGGAAATCTGGCTTTTCAGAGCTATCGCCCCACTAAAAAAAATATTCTTGTGATAGGTCCTGTTCCTGGTCAAAAATATAGTGAAATAACCTTTCCTATTCTTTCCCCGGACCCCACTACTAAGAAAGACATTCACTTCTTGAAATATCCCATATACGTAGGCGGAAACAGGGGAAGGGGCCAGATTTATCCCGACGGGAGCAAGAGTAACAATAATGTTTATAACGC